CAATTGCAACGATTCGATAGACGGCTCATTGGGATAGATATAGATGAACAATACCCCCCCTGGAACCGTATAGGAAGTTTTCTCCTCGTACGGCTCGAGAAAAATGATTTAATTCGAAGTTTTGTCTATGTATCAAATTCCAATAAATTAAATAACAACCGGTCCTATAAATCAATTAGACTACGATTCCAATCTTTTTTCTTCCTGAAAAATGAAAAAGAAACCGCTTATACTCATAACTCAAGTCGGATAACTCTCAAATAGTTCAAAGGATAATCTAATCTTTAGTGAATTTCATTTATTGAGTAGTCTTTACTCCCTTTCGTTTATCCCGGTTAAACTATTTCAAATTCTATTTGGATTCTTTAGTTGGATCCAGTTATTGAGACTATCGAGAGAATTAACAACTAATAAAAGGGTGTTTCCTTGTTTTTAAACCCTTTAATTCCTATTTTTAATCATTGGGTTTAGACATTACTTCGGTGTTTCTTAATCTTTTCAAAATGGCAGCAACATACCCTTTTTTATTTCTTTCGATCAAAGAATCCTATGGACGCTTGATTTTAGTATGATACACGTACGTTGAATCAAAAATTTGGATCAATTTCAACAAGTTTTGCTTTTGAATTGGAAACTTGCTAAACTAAAATAGGATCCTTTCGATTTTCCATATATTTACGAAGTTGTTCCAGTTGATTGGCATTAACCCTAGATCCTTGCCCCTGAGAAATGAATTAATACTTTCGGTTCGAGCTCCATCATGGACTATTTACAACCCGACAAAAACGAAGGGTTCAAGTATAACAGAACAAAGAATGTCGAGCCAAGAGCACCTCATTTCTAGACAAATCTAAAATGGTGGATGTAAAAATCCACAACGGGTCGTGTCCTTCAAGTCGCACGTTGCTTTCTACCACATCGTTTCAAACGAAGTTTTACCATAACATTCCTCTAATTAAATTTGGAACGGGTATGGAATTGATTCAATTATGGAATCATGAATAGTCATTGGTTCAGCTGTCCATAGACATCGCAATCTACACTTTTTCTTCTATATATGAATATATGATACATGAAACAATATTAATATTTTTCGGAAAAAATCTTAGCAAGACAACATTTTTAACATATTTAACAGACTAATCGAATATATAGAAAAAAGAAATCTATTCTATAATCTATAATACATATATGTATATATATGTTATATATATGTAATGTTATATGTAAATATATAAATAATAAATATATATAAACGAATAAGTTTTTGAATCTGCATCTCCAAGTGACTTAATAAGATAAATTAAACGATTTCCTACTTTTTCAAAGATTCCACGTACAGGGAATCATTAAAAATATTTTTTTTAATAAAAAAATATTTCTAAATTAAATTAAAATAGTTAATTTAATTTAGAAATATTGGGTTGGGTTTGAAGAAAATTGGACAATAAGCATCGCCTTTGATCTTTATAGGAAGATCAGTCTTTCTTTTTGAATTGACTCATCACTAATTTCAAATAAAAATTTGAAATAGATCAAAGAAACGAAGAAAGAAATAAGAACAAAGAAGTCCTTTTTTTTCATGAGATGTATAAAAAAATTAAAATAATGTAAGTTAATATTTTAATTTTGATTCTTTTAATCAGATTACGAAAATAAAAATCGAAAAAAATAGGTAAGGGTTCTCCTATCTATCAGATAGACTGAACTGTTGTCACTGTTTGTTATAGATGTTTTATATCTATCTATAACTAGAGTATATCTATATAATGGGACTTGATAATTTGTTAATGAAATTCGAACAGACACAGATGTTTAAAGTAATATAGATTAACTGCTATCCCCCCCACTTCCTTTTTATATTTATAGGGTTTATATGGGAATAATGGAAAAATGGATCCGTGCTGGGACGGAAGGATTCGAACCTCCGAATAGCGAGACCAAAACCCGCTGCCTTACCACTTGGCCACGCCCCATTTCAATTTCTAATCTACACTAAGAAACAATAATATTGTTATTGGTTGTTTGTCAACTCCAGCCTAAATAAATATCTCGATAAATTCCATATCTATAAGATATAGATCTTCTATAGAATAATAGAATAGACCGGTACTATAATTTTGATACATATAGATACAGAATTCAACTTAATTTATTGATCATTACATAGAATTCAATTAAGATATTGTATGAAAGTATGGTTTCTTCTATTCTCCTTTGAGAATTGGAGGATTTTTGGTTGGGTGGATTCAAAGAAAAAGAAGGATTTTTTGTCTACCTTATTTACTTTACTTCTTTTTCCTTATATCAAAAATGCAACCAAAATGCAATTATCTCCAAGAACAAAATGTCTGTTATGCTTAATATCGTTAGTTTGATCTGTATTTGTATTAATTCGCCCCTTTATTCGAGTAGTTTTTTCTTCGGCAAATTGCCCGAAGCCTATGCTTTTTTGAATCCAATCGTAGATGTTATGCCAGTCATACCTTTGTTTTTTTTT